TACTCTGATGGATTGTTATCGTGTATTGCTTAACTGAACAGTACCAAGCCTTTCAATAAAATGAAAGGTTTGGTATTCTTCAAATGTTTGTTGTTATCCTTCATACTTTTTCCATTCCATAAAGAATGAATATGTGCAGTTCCCCTGCATCCAGCAGGAATTGAACCCGCGAGTTCGCCAATTATGAGTTGGGCGCTTTAACCATTCAGCCATGGATGCTGGATAAAGATCATCAACATATTCATTCTATAATATGAGTATAGACTCAGATCTTAAATTGGGTAGTTCGGGACCCAATCACATTCTTTCTCGCATACTTGATTAATACAAAATATTATCAATAGACATTCGACAGAGGCCCACGACCGAACAACTTGTTCGAGAGTTGGTTGGGAGTTAGTCTTCGATCTTGCTTTGATCCCCTGTCAGAGGTCGCCGACCAACAGACAAACGTTAGCTCGTTGTCGGGACGGATCTATCATGGAAGAACCGTAGATAGATCAAATTTGTTTGTTTTTACGGGGCGGACGTAGCCAAGTGGACAAGGCAGTGGATTGTGAATCCACCACGCGCGGGTTCAATCCCCGTCGTTCGCCCATAAAAAAAGAGAAAAAAACGGACTGGATTCGATCCTTTTTTCAGTTCAAAATTTGTTATCCATCAAAATTTGTTATCCATGTGGTATAATTTCTATCCATGCAGTATAATAGTATTGGTTGGTTGACACGAGCTTTCCAATTCTATTAAATCAATAATATATTATATATTCTATTCATTGGGATGAATAAAAAAAAGGGGGAGGGGGGGGTAAAAAAGAAATGAAAAAAAGAAGATCCTGGATAATGAAATTGGAAGAGATACAAAGTTATCAATTTCTATGCAATCCATGGGCCGAATCCAATTTGGTGAGATTGTTAATTCAAATCCTTTCGCATCGGGAGCGCCTTATAAAGCTCTTTGACCTTAGAATTCTCAGTACGTTGCTTTTACGCGATATACGTAAAAGCAATCCATATTTTGTGATAAAAGGTGTAGTAGTACTTACATTATTGGTTCTCACATATCACTTCAATCATAAAAGTAGTATGATCGAGAGAAAAAATTTCTCTTTGATGAAACTATTTCCTATACAGATCAACTTTATGGAACTCAGAACTGAAAAATCGGAAGAATATTTAAAACCTTTTACCAAAAATTGGTTTCTATTTCCGCATCTTTTCCTGTCTTTCCAATTGAAAAGATCTTACAATCGATCCATAGAGCATTCCGATCCCATTAGTGTCAATTCAGGACATGACAGGAATAGGAACAAGAAGGATGAGATGATCGTGGAAAATCAAGGACCGAATGAAACTCATTCGAAGAAGGATGAGAAAGATATCAATTCGAAGATCGATTCGACTCTCAGTTCAACCGAAAATGAGTATTGGGAACCTGAAAAAGATCTTTGTGAAGATCCATTCAAAATAAATAAAACAGAGATTGAGCAACGAAGAGAAAGATCAATTCTTTGGGATCTTTCTTCTATTGAACGAGAACAAAGAAAAATAGAATCAGATTTGTACTCAACATGTTTATCAGAATATTCTCCAATCTCTTGGGCGAAAGAATTATTTACAGAAGATCAAAGATATATGGAAGAGAATTCCTTTCTGAAGGAAAGGAAAAGATTCATTGAGAATTTTACAAAATCAATTCATTCTTTTTTTTTATATATATTGCCAATAGATGAACCGTGTATGGGGGGTCCTAGTGCTACTAAGAAGCCCGAAAATTTCAACTTATTGAAAAGGCAACAAGATGTTTTTTTCCAAGATTTAAGGAATTCAAAATCCTATTCATTAATGAATAGGATAGTTGATCTATGGAAGATCCAAACATATTTTGAAATTGAAAATCCTTCCTCGAATTTTGCTATTTCATCAGATCCCGGATGTACCATTCTTAGAAAGCAAAGTTATATGAACCGATCCGACTGTATTCGATCTATAAAGCGGAATTTTACTCTGCCTTGGAATCTATCTTCTGCATTCTGTGATCAAAGTAAAGGACAATACATATTACACAACAATTTTAGATTGAAAACAAAAAAAATTGTTCTTAAAATAACAGATCAATTAACTCTATTAATAACTAAGCCTAGTCAGGTTCATTATCAAATTTATTTTGAGATTTATTATAACATGAATCCATTATATGAACTCAACAAGAATGGATCGTTGAGATCGAATCGGATCTTCAACCACAGAGAGAAATTTGATAATAAATCTTTATGGGTCCTCCTTAATATTATTGATAAAGAGGATGAATATTTAGAGAAAATAATCGACAAAGAATTAAGCCAAATAAATTCAAAAAATTGCTTGGAGATAGGAACCCCTCTTAACGATTATAGAACTGAAGCTTTCAATTGGTATGAATCGATTCGGTATAAGATTGCCGGGTATTCGGAAAATGCATTCAATATATTCTATTTTATTAGCAGGTTCAGTTGCAATTTAAAGGATCAAATTCGAACAAATTGGATAGCAAATGAAAGTTTGAATAATGTAACGAAAGATACAATTGACCGGCATTCATCCAGTTGGATAAAAAGTCAGAGAGAATGGTTCAACCATTCTATTATTCGAACGGATAAACATATCAATCGGAATTTGAATGTGTACAAATGGTCCAATCAGACCGAATACTTTATGAAATGTTTTACACATGTTTTCTCTAAACAAAACTATTTTCAAATAGTGTTCGATCCAATTGAATCATGTACTAATACTCATAAAGATTCCATTGGTTGGTCTGTAAGTCCCAACAAAAAAGATTATTCAAAGTTTTCTTCCCTTTTTGAAAGTACTGTGAAGATCTTAAATTCGAAGTTCGATATCATTTCCAAGTTGAATTCTCAGTTCGATATTTTCATTTCGATTTTGGATTTTCGCTTTCATGAGCTAAAAAGTCTTAATTATCGACGATTAAATAAGTGGTTGGATCCAATTGGTGCTCTAATCGTTCATTTTAAAACATTCAAACCCTTTCTTTTGGATGACCATAATCTTTTACAAAGATCAAAATTATTGATCGATGAAGGAACAATTGCACCATTTGTTCCGAATGAGATACCGATTAATCCATGGATTATTGACTTATTCGATCATGAAAAGAATCACATGGAATTGTTCGATAACACTGATTTTTCGACGATATCCAACGATCGAGACAATTGGTTGAATCCCGTGAAACTATCTGATCAGAGCTCATTGAGAGCTTCTTTTCACGGAGCAAATACGCTCCAATTTTTTGATTATTTGCATCATCCTCGGTCAAATTATAGGAAGAGATTACCTTCTTATATGGAAAGAATTCATATAAAAAGGAAGAATCTTACATATGGACAATTATTCAATCTTTTGCCCATCCACAACAATATCTCTTCTTTGCCCATTGGTGAAATAGGACCCGTTCACTCGGAGAAAGAGACTATTTTATTCATCAAGTCACAAGTATCTAACATATTATTATCTAAATATTTGAAACGAAAACGAAGTGGGGACCAAACGTTTGTATTAATTTATGACTTGTACAGATCCTTCAATTTACTAACTCGATTGAATCCATTCGTTCGTGACAAGAGATATCTTTCCTCGATCGAAGAGATTTATACAACGCCTTTAACAAAAGAACAAATAGTCAATTTGGAAAAAACTTTTTGCCAGCCTTTTTTCAATAGATCCGATTCAGAAGAAAACAACCTCGATCAGTACCTTAAAAAGAGTTTCAGTTCAAACATGGGTCTTATTCAAACTCAATCTTATCAAGATGATTTACTATCCGAAATCTTTCCCAAAAAGAACCAGGAAATGTTTCAAGATTGGTTTTTAACCGAAAGTTTAAAAAACATAATTGGAAAGAAAGGCATATCCAATTCATCTAAAAAGGAACGGAAGATTCTACCATCACCGCGTTTTAATGAACATGTTAAGAAACAGGAGATGTATAGGATCTATCGAATAGATAGTATTTTTTCAAAATGGGATTTGTTAAAAACATATATGCCATGGTTTTTTACTTCTGCATGGTGTAAATATATTGAAAATATTCTTTTAGATACTCTTCCGGATATATTACTACATGGCAGTAATCAATTTGTATCGATTTTGCGAGATATTAAGCATAATATGATGCTTCAATTGAATATCTTGTGGGAACCTATACAATGGAAATTGAGAACAATTCTTTTCAAATTAAATTGGATATTCAGAACGCATATTCTGAATAAGTTTTTGTTTCTAAAGAATCCTTTGAATAAGTTTTTCTCTTCCTGCGAGGATTGTTTCATAGAAGAAACTAGTGATCGAGAAAAGTCATCAGTTCCATTCATATGGGCACATCTGAGATTACTAAATGCTCGAGGGTATGAATATTGGATTCTTATCCCTTTATTCGTCTTTGGGTATTCTGTTCTTCAATATTTTCAAGTGATTTCCTTAACCTTTATCAAATTAAAGATAGACTTTGAACTCATCAAGTATTTAAAGGATTCGTCGTACGTGATAGAGTTGCAAAAAATGACTCTCTTGTTCTCTGATATAGGGGACACATCCAGCTCTTCGTCTATGAAGAGGAAGATGAAGAATAGAAAGCTTAATTCGCCCATTACTATAATAAAAGAGTTGAACAGATTGTGTTCTAGCATGGATATATCCGAAAAAGAGATAGAATTACTAGTTCAGTTTCTAATGAGAGGAAAAAATATTTCTAAATTTGGATTTAATTTGACTTACAGTCATAATTTCCTCAAGAATGAATTGGGTTCTCAAATCACTGGACAGCCGGGACTTATTCACTTACGATATTTGGCCTACACTTATCAAAAAGATCTAATGAATTACGAGTTTGATCAATTTTGTTTAACAGAAAGATGGGTATTCCTTGCTTTTTGTCAGAAGATTACCTCTTCACAAATATTGTGTCAAACCAATCCCACATTTCATGGAAACTATTTATCACTCCACTCAGGATCATTACTTTCTAAAGGGATTTTACTGATAGGTCCTATGAAAACTGGTCGATCCTATTTGGTCAAAAGTATAGCAGCAGATTCTTATGTTCCTTTAATCAAAATATCTCTGGACAAGCTCGTGTATGGTCCATATTTAAATTACCCTGATACTGGAAGTATTAATATTGATTTTGAAAATTTGGTGACAGAAAAAATGCAACAATTCCATCTTACCTTTGAATTGGCAAAAAGAATGTCTCCTTGCATAATATGGATTCCAAACATTCATGAACTGAATGTAAACGACCTTACTCTCTCTTTACTTGGTTTTGATTTAACTGACTCTTTCCTTGGTTTATTAGTGCACCATCTCTCTAGAGATAAAGATTCTCTTAGAAATATTCTTGTTATTGCTCCGACTCATATCCCCCAAAAAGTGGATCCAGCTCTAATAGCTCCAAATCGATTAGATAGATCGATCAATATTCGAATGCTTGTTATCCCACAACGACAAAGGGAATTTCCTATTCTTTTACGTAGCAAAGGGTTCTACTCAGAAAAAGAGTTGTCCTGTTCCAATGAATTTGCATCTAGAACCATAGGTTATGATGCACGAGATCTAGCAGCACTGGTCAATGAAGCCTTATTAATTAGTATTACTCGAAATAAATCAGTTATAGACACTAATACAATTCGATTAGCTCTTCAGAAGCACATTTCGAGTTTTCAATCTATGGATGGATCCGGTCAAAATGACAAAAGACTTATCTACAAGGTAGGAAAGGCTGTTATACAAAATACACTTAGAAGGAATTCTCCCATGAATCCTCTATCTACCAAAAAGGAATTATGGAAGAAAAGGTTTTCTTATTTGTCCGAATGGTATTTAGAACCTTCAATTGCCGAAACAACTATGAAGGAATTCACCATACTCCCCCATATTTTGGGTTGCTTGGCCGGAGCAGCGGCTCGAGATTCTTGGTCTATATCGGAACGAAATAGAGAGAATTGGATTCCTCTCGATAGATTCGCTGAGCATGATTTCGATCTAGCTTCTAGTCTTTTAGAAAGTCTTCTGGTGGAGTTTCCATGGTTAGGAATATGTCGGGGTAAGTCCGATAAGGATCAAATAACATTTGTTCCTCAGCCCAAAACGAGAAATCATCTAGATATGATACGATTTCTGAAAGAATATGAATTGAAGTTTATACAAGAAACTCTCGGCGCAAAAAAAATGGATAGGGATACGGATGAAGAATTGATCAATAACATAGTTTGGGCTCCTAGGACCTGGCGTCTTAGTTTTCTTCGCAGTAATCGATTCGATCGTACAAAAAGACCCAATTCATTGGGATCTTCGTATCAGTTCAGATCGTTTCAAGAAGGGCAGATAAGAAGATCTCAAATTTCTATAGAAACTTCGATGCAATATAAACCCTCCAAGAAACCAATGGTCTTTCTAGGAAAACGATTTCTTTGGGATCCCTTCCTATTTCAAGAACAGTGCCTTGTGTTTTCACGCCGAGAATTTTTCGCAAATGAAGAACTGCTGAAAAGACTTTATATTACTCATAGTTCAATGAGAAGAGCATTCAAATATGGTTTTTTCCCTAAAAAAAGTATCCAAGGTGCTTTTCGTAGATATAATTCAAAATCCATGACCAATTCGGTTTTGGTCATGAATTCGTGGAAACCATTATATCTTGTAGGAAAAGAACATATCGAGGATTTCAAACGCATTCAAGCAATTGGTATCCGATTGGAACGTATGCAGCCATATTCTCCTCTATTTACATATCAACGTTGGTTGATCGAAAATCCGAGAGAAAAGGTTGACCGCTTCGAATCGTTAATTCATCGCCAAAGATGGCTCGGAACCCATAGTTTCTTATCTAATGAATCTTTTCTTTATAATACTCTATCCGAGAGTTATCAATATTTATCAAATCTGTTCCTATCTAACAGAATGTTATTGGATCAACTGACAAAGACATTGTTAGATAAAAAATGTCTTTTTCCAAATGAAATTGAACATTCAATTCATACAACAGGATTTCAATTTGATATCAGCCGGGAGAATCTGTAATCATCGATGAAAGAGCAATGGAATATGGAATTAAGTAAAACAAAATGGGGCAGCAAGTAGGGTCGTGGAAACCAATGAGAAGTTCTACATATGCTCCGATTTCAGATCCTATAATAAATCCTTTCCTGGTATTGTCCAAGAATAGTAAGTATGTTAGAGGAAAAAAAAAGACTTGATAGATCTTTAATTTGAAGATAGGTTTATCACTCCGAGATCTCGACCATGTCAAAGTAAGCATGGTAAGGACAAGCCAATTCTCTTTAACCTAATGAAATATTCTCTACTATACTATGCTTACTCCTTATTTCCGGTTCTAGCATTCTCTCTTCCCACACTATTCGGAGGAGATGAAAGGATAGAGTAACAGGATCCAACATTAATATAGTTGTTTAGGTTCGGTTGCAACCCCCGGATCTTGCAAGACCTTAACAGATTCTTCTCAATCTGTGTCCTTTCCTTAATTAAATATACCTCATAATACGAGGGTGGACCATTTCGGAATGGACTCCGAGAGAAGATCGCCAAGATCCTGCCTGTGATCCACTGTCCTATTCTAACAGCTTTAACTTGTAGGTAATTGTCGGAATACCTCGTATCAACAGATACGAGGGAAATCTATCCCAGTCTATGGAGAGACTCTCATACGAGATTTGCCATTGGATTGCTCATTCAATAAGCATGATAAATATCATGCCTTGAAGAGGACTCGAACCTCCACGCTATTAAGCACGAGATTTTGAGTCTCGCGTGTCTACCATTTCACCATCAAGGCCGAAAGTGAATACTATTAATGGAATAGGATTCATATATAGCATATCCCGATATGTGAAATGAATATAGAATATATGTCAGAGATAGAGTATTGGAGTATTTATATCGATCGGTCGTATAGGTTCATAATATAGAATCCAATTCTTTTTCTTTTTACTTTCATTATCTGGAGGATATTTCATATACATAAAGAAGATGACTGAACATCTTTTCTTTTTCGATTCAATAGAAACCTAAAGAATTGAATATGGTCCCAAATAACAATATGTAAAGAACAGGTTCGATCCTATTATATCTATTCCTGAATAGAACGATCCATATTGAAATAGATAGATCTCTATGCATATATATATCAATTGCCATGCGTTCGTTCGATGAAGATAGGAACGAACATCTAAGATTCGATTCGAGTGGCTGGAGCAGCTATTTTCGGAGCGAAAGAAAAGCAACGACTGGAATGGGAGAGTTGTTGAAAAGAGGATCCCTTACTCCTTTCTCTCATTCAGAACCGTGCATGGGACTTGAATCTAGAACGGTTCCTAAGTGATAAAGAAAGAATCACATAATAATCTGATTCTTTCTTTATTACCTTCCTCACGTATGTATAAGACCAAATCTATTAAATAAATAGAAAGTATTACCAATCCCTTTTACAAAATCTCTTTGTTCATTCAAAGATATTAGTTTTTTCTTACCTTGCTTTACCTTAATTGTTATTTCAACAAAAAATATTTTGAAAAACCTTTTTTGCGGTAAAAGTGATGTCTTGGCCCGAGTGGGGGGTAGGGATAACAGTCCTCTTCTTTATCTTTTCCATAAGAGCATGAACTGGAACATTCTGAAGCTATCAAGCCATTACATTAGCACCACGTAAAAACATTCCTCCTAGAGCAGCTGTTAATATTAAAGAAACTCTGTTATAACTATTTATTTATATTTTTGATTATTTATATTTTTGAATGTCTCCAAGAGGAACACATAGCATTGAACGTAGTAAATAATCGATGAATACAAATAATTCATTTTATGTATATTTTTGAATGTCTCCAAGAGGAACACATAGCATTGAACGTAGTAAATCATCAATGATTTTAAATATTTCATTTCGCTTTAATTGTTTGGTTTAATCGTTTTAATTGTTTGGTTTAATCGTTTAAATTGTTTGGTTTAAAATAATCTAAAGGGCTTATAGGTTCTTCATATTTCGTTTCAATTGTTCGTTTTAAAATGACTCAAAGAGCTAATAATAGGTTCTTCTCTCCATCGAAATGATAAGACTGGCTTATTACTAAACTTGTTAAAGAGATGAAATAGGACCAAGCTATATCTTCTTGATCAGGGATTTCATTTATCATCAAGAATTAGACCGAGAATCAGGATACATTCTGGCCGGGGAAAGAGAACTTCCATGGAATGATCTCAGGGTATAATTGAAAATGAAGTTTTTACTTTGTACATGCCAGATCATGAATTAGTAATTTCATTCAATCTCTGAAAGAGTAGAAATATGTTCCAACTTTCTATTTTCGGAATAGGAGATTTACATAATCCTCGTGAATAGGATCGAATATTCCTCCATAATCTATCTCCTTATTCCTTAAGGAAGCCTTCCCAAGAGGACTTAGTTGATCTATCTATGATTTATGTTCCTTCTTCTCTTTTCTCTTTTGTTCCGATAAAAATATGGATGGATCCATCCCGATCCGAACGGGAATCAATTTAGAATTTATCAGGATATGTAAATAAATTATATATCATAAATATATTATATATCAACTATATAGATAGGTAGATCTCGATCCTGTTTATTAATTAACGGAAATGTGCAAAAGCTCTATTAGCCTCTGCCATTCTATGGGTCTCTTCCTTTTTGCGTATAGCATTGCCATTCCCTCTGGCAGCATCCATTAATTCGTGACTCAATTTGAAATCCATATTTCGACCCGGACGTTTTCGAGATGCCCCTAATAACCAACGAATGGCAAGTACTTTTCCTTGTGTAGATCTTATCTCGATGGGAACTCGATAAGTTGATCCACCCACACGTCTTGCTTTTACTGTTACATTGGGAGTTACTCTACGTATTGCTTGGCGTAGAACAGATAGTGGATTTTTCTCTGTCTTTTGTTGAATATTTTTGATGGATCGATAAAGAATTCGATAAGCCAATGATTTTTTCCCGTTTTTAAGAATACGGTTAACCACCATGTTAACTAATCGATTATGATAAATAGGATCGGATTTTGCAGTTTTTTTTTCTGCAGTACTTCGCCGTGACATGAGTGTGAAAAAGGTTCAAAAATCTATTTCATAAAGGCTGAAAATAAATCATTTATTTTGGCTTTTTGACTCCATATTGTAGGGTGGATCTCTAAAGGTATGAAAGATCTCCCTCCAAACCGTACATACGACTTTCGTCGAATACGGCTTTCCACATGATTCTATTTGCATAGATGAAATATATTCTTTATGCATATAATTCTGTTTACTCACTCTTGATTGAGTATCCGTTCCCTTTCTTTCTTTTGCTATGATTGGAAATCCTGTATTTTACATATCTATACGATCAAGTCCTTAGGTTTATAAAATAGTGTATAAAAAAGTGTTTCAAATCATTGCTATTTTACTCGAACCTGTTCTAAAAAGGTCAAGGTATTTTTCATTTTCTGTTGAAACAATCAGGGAAAACTTTTCAAATTATTTTGATATTAAACCTTAGACATATAATAGTTCCAAATCTCCTAAAAAAAGGAAGATCGTTTTTTTTACGGTAGCCTGCTCTAGTCCCCTTACAAAACGTTCGTTCTTAGGTTAGCCACATACTTCACATGTTCCTAGCAATTCACATGGTATCATAATGAAATGATACAAGTCTTAGATAAGTAAGAATATACAACGCACTAGAACGCCCTTGTTGACGATCTTTTACTTCGGCAGCATCTAGGGTTCCTCGAACAATGTGATATCTCACACCGGGTAAATCTTTAACCCTTCCTCCTCTTACTAATACTACCGAATGTTCTTGTAAATTATGGTCAATACCAGGTATATAAGCAGTGATTTCAAATCCAGAGGTTAATCGTACTCTGGCAACTTTACGTAAGGCAGAGTTTGGTTTTTTGGGGGTGATAGTGGAAAAGTTGACAGATAAGTTGTCTTCACTGTCACTCTACAAAACCGTACATGAGATTTGCACCTCATACGGCTTCTCGTTCGATTCTTTCGAAGTAGGATAAATTGGATTTTTTTCGTTGTTCGAGAATCTTCATATTCCCTTCCTTCATGCATTATGTCTCAAAGAGTAACTGGAACCAATTAAGTAAAACACGTTTAGAATCTGAATAAATACTCTTTTGTATGAATCGAAATTATTACATGCTAATTCCTTCTTGATATCTCGATATATCATTCCTCCAAATTACAAATTGGATTCGGAATTGACGGGTTAATGTGAGCTTATCCATGTGGTTATACACTGTTCGAATTCGAACAGGAATCAATTTAATGCAAAAGCTTGGCTTTCGTGCTTTGGTTGGGGTTGTCCAAGATCATTTCGATGACCTATGTTGAAGAGATCCATATCTATATGAGATATGATCGACTGCGTAAGGCCCGCAAATAGCAATTGATATGGCCAGAGAAAGTATACGGAAAAGAAAGTTCTTTTTGATCTGATTAGTCAATGATCTGGCTCGGTGAGTCCTTTCTCCATTAACTGATGAACTGCATCAGTCCTATATCTGGATCGGTGGAAAAGTAAAGTAAGGGCTCAGCGGGAAGAGGATTGTACCACGAAAGAGCGAAGGGGTCAACCTGTTCCGAAGAAACAACATGGATTTTGGAAATGTAGTTGTACTCTCACATCGATCCAGATTCAGAAGTATTTCCATCCAGGGAAGTCAATATTTGCCCGCTAGGCAAGAGGATAGCGATGCTAGCTACAAATTCTGTTCCGGTAGGATGTAAATGTATTTATATTAAGTAGTTAACGGTTGCATAGGGTCTTCTCTTTTCTGTTCTGTAATGATGGATCCCGTACGTGTTCCTGAGAAAAGTACTTTTGTCATTTTTGAGGTCTCGAAGTGGAAACACATCGGAACTTTTGAATGGAAAAATATATAAAAGTAGATCTTATTTTTCGGAAACAGTAATATCCTTGGTGCAAGAAGAACAATTTGATCCGTATCATCTCCGTATAATCTTTACTCGATCCTTCCTGAGTCCTTTTCGCACGCACTAGTGCTAGATCGGATCAAACATGCTGAACAAATTCTTTTTCATGTTCATGTCAAACTTTCTTGATCAAGATAGGTAAAATATTACCGATTTTACGGGACCATATGTTATGATTCAAATCAGTAGGAAATACTATTTTCGATAGAATTAACTCAGACTAGTATCTAGTCTTTTCTTTCTCATTCTTTCTTTTTGTAGTAGTATGAAAAGAAGGAAGGTTTGGCTTCAAGTTGTCCGAGATAAAATAGTGGGATAGTGGTGTTGAGTTTCTCGACCCTTTGGTAAGTTATTATTCATCAGTCAGTTATCTTTTCAGATGAGGGTAGGGAAGGGATATAACTCAGCGGTAGAGTATCACCTTGACGTGGTGGAAGTCATCAGTTCGAGCCTGATTATCCCTAAACCTAATGTGAGCCCTTCTATCTATCTCTTTTTTTTTTTTTATGACTTTTCGTATCGTGGGAGGCTCGTGGTATTTACATGATAGGGTATGGATGGCTATACTGGAAGTTAGCTCCGGGCCGATATGAAGCGAATGAATACAAGTTCAAGTTATGCCTAAAAACAATTCTGAATGTATGTGAGCCCTTCCATCAAACAAATTTTTGTTTTGAATATTATAGCTCTTTTCACTCCAGAGGTTCGCTCGTGTCATTTACACGAGCTCTTTTTCATGGTATTTAATTAGATTCATTCTCCCTATAATTGGGATAAAAAAGAAATGAAAAAAAGAAGATCCTGGATAATGAAATTGGAAGAGATACAAAGTTATCAATTTCTATGCAATCCATGGGCCGAATCCAATTTGGTGAGATTGTTAATTCAAATCCTTTCGCATCGGGAGCGCCTTATAAAGCTCTTTGACCTTAGAATTCTCAGTACGTTGCTTTTACGCGATATACGTAAAAGCAATCCATATTTTGTGATAAAAGGTGTAGTAGTACTTACATTATTGGTTCTCACATATCACTTCAATCATAAAAGTAGTATGATCGAGAGAAAAAATTTCTCTTTGATGAAACTATTTCCTATACAGATCAACTTGAAAAGATCTTACAATCGATCCATAGAGCATTCCGATCCCATTAGTGTCAATTCAGGATATGACAGGAATAGGAACAAGAAGGATGAGATGATCGTGGAAAATCAAGGACCGAATGAAACTCATTCGAAGAAGGATGAGAAAGATATTCCCTCGATATCGATCGTTATATGAATATATTCTATAAAATGGATGAGAATATCTCATGGAAATTGACCTGGAAATTGAATTGGTAGATTCCATTATTATTTTACGTTTTCGTCGAGAGAATGGATTGATTCAATTTGCAGCAGACTCCGATAAAGAATATGCGGAGTTCTCTACGAGAGAAATGAATAAATGAAATACATAAGATGTCTTTCACATCACAATATATGAATTAAACCCATTGTTCCTTATGGCAGTTCCAAAAAAGCGTACTTCTAGATCCAAGAAAAAAATTCGTAAAAATGTTTGGAAGGGAAAAGCATATCGGGCCGCAATAAAAGCTTTTTCTTTAGCTAAGTCTATCTCCACCGGTCATTCCAAAAGTTTTTATTGCATAGCCAATGATGATTCCTCTGGATCATCCGAATCAAAGACATCAATTGATTTGGATGATCCGTAGCACAACACGAGCGAATATACGACACCACCCTTCAGGACCCTGGAGAACGGTGATGCGAAATAAATCATTTTATTCAGGTACTCCCAAGGGTGGTCGTAGAAAGGGACACGGTCATTAATTAGTTCCACTACAGTACTTCCCTTCAGCCAATCTGGAGAAATGGGGAATTTAGAAACCATTCCTCTATAAATTCCGCCTTCCTTCCCACTGGAAAAGGATTATAGTTCATCATTTTTTGTAAGGATCCTGAATAAACTTCAGCATTACCATTATGCTATATTTCCGGTAGCTCAACCTTATCAACGTCCCAATCCATCCATTCCGATCCGAAACTAGAATCGAAACGATTTCATGTTTTTTATAAACAATGGTACAGAACCTACGGAATCATGCATGGGGATGATATTCTTTTATGATGGAATCGCTCGTGCATTTCGTAATAGATGCAGGTTATTGCTCTATGGTGAATAATTACTAATTTGTAGTTTCAGATATCTCGATTCATCCTTCTTCTGCTTCTGCTCCTCCCAATGATTCATCCCCTTATTGGGTCTGAACCCATTCTTTACCTCCTTTATGGTTGGATGAAAAAGAGTGCTCAATCCTTTAGGAGAACTCAAAGTAATCATCGTTATTCGTATCTATACCATTTATAATGCGTAATGCCCAAACTATTGGGGCAGAGATACATAAAAAGAGCTGACCAAAATATAGGTACGTAATCTAGTATAACTTTTTATCCTATTAATGAAACCCCTTTCTACATCTCAGTAGCTCAAATAGGATAAATTAATGAACAGCCTTTATATAGTAATATTAGCCCGTATGTAATATTATTGTGAGCTATCAATATATTTGGATGTCTCCCCTCAAATTGAAAAGTCCAACAGGATATTGGAGAAGAATCACACGGGAAATCATGGATCAGAAACATAGTTTCGTTCTAGATATATATATGATCAAACCATCCAATAAAAAAGATTGGAAAGTACTGAGCTAACCATGTATCTCTCTTTATTGTTTGGAATCTAGCTGCTCCGATTCTTTCCATCGTGAGCCAAAATTGAAAGATATTCTCTGTCCGATAACGCATGTGACTATTTCCCCATTCTCTTTCGGAGCAGCGGGATCTGAACCCACGACCTCCATCACCCCAAGATGGCACGCTACCAAGCTGCGCCATGCTCCGTTATAACCATCAACCAACATAAAATGGATTAAAATGTCAATGCGCCAACTTCTATTTTATTTGGACATATGTTATATTCACAGATTACTCCCTCTGCTAGACACGTTCATAGCATTGACGATCTGGTGTAAATAAGCTAGTATGGTCCCTACAAAGCCGCCATGGTGAAATTGGTAGACACGCTGCTCTTAGGAAGCAGTGCGAGAGCATCTCGGTTCAAATCCGAGTGGCGGCATTTTTCCAAGAAGATCTCATCAATCACTTCTTTTTATGTAGCAATATATGTTCGATCTATTTCCATTGTGATAGATCAATCCTATCTTTCTCATAGATCTCATTTGGGAATAAAATGAATAAATGGGTTTATTATGATATTCATAACTTTAGAACATATATTGGCTCACATCTCTTTTTCTCTCATTTTGGTTGTCACTCTCATTTATTGGGGAACCTTAGTTTATCGAATTGAAGGACTAAGTAGTTCGGGAGGAAAGGGCATGATAGTTACTTTTCTTTGTACAACGGGATTATTAATTACTCGTTGGCTCTATTCGGGACATTTACCGTTGAGTAATTTGTATGAATCATTCATGTTCCTTTCCTGGAGTTCATCCGTGCTCCATATAGTTCTAGAAGTACGGAGCCGAGATGATCGGTGGTTAGGTGCAATCACCGCGCCAAGTGCTATGTTAACTCATGGTTTTGCTACTTTAGGTCTTCCGGAGGAAATGCAACGATCCGGAATGTTAGTACCCGCGCTACAATCTCATTGGTCAATGATGCATGTAAGTATGATTTTGTTCAGCTATGCAACCCTTTTATGTGGATCCCTAGCATCAATAGCTCTTCTAGTAATTATGTCCGGAGTAAATAGACAGGTTCTTTTTGGTGCGATGGACAATTTCTTTTCCCGATCCATTCTTCCCAATGAAAATTTTTATTCACATGAAAAACAAAAAAGTGATTTGCAATACACTTTTTATTTTTCATCAACGAATTATCGTAAATGTCAATTGATTAAACAATTAGATCATTGGAGTTATCGTGCGATTGGTCTCGGTTTTTCTCTTTTAACCATAGGTACTCTTTCCGGAGCAATATGGGCCAATGAAGCATGGGGATCTTATTGGAGCTGGGATCCAAAAGAGACTTGGGCATTAATTACTTGGACCATATTCGCAATCTATCTGCATACTAGAATGAATAAGGGTTGGCAGGGTGAAGAACCGGCAATTGTGGCTTCTTTAGGATTTTCTATAGTTTGGATCCGTTATTTGGGGGTCAATCTATTAGGAATAGGGTTACACAGCTATGGATGGTTGGAACCATAAATGGACCGAATTCCGGGAGGGAAAAGGAAGGATAGATTCGATCCAGTTCCTTTATGTAATTGAAAATAAGTGACATCAATAACTGTTCCAAGTTATTTCAAAGATTGATTTGGACTACTTGAAATAACTTGAACTATATTAGATCAAAATAAAAGAGAAAGAATTGAATTGTTGATTCGCTCCATTCCATTAATCTCTTAAAAGAGAAAAAAGTTGGATCCATTAATTCTATTGTATAGCTAACAATCCATTCGGAAAGTACAAAAAGAATTTTTTGCCATTCATTTCATGGATGGAAGGATCGAGATGAACTAACTTCTACCCAATAGAAAGAAAGAGAACTGGATCGGGATAAGCACCAATACCTATTATGGGTAGAAAGAGACAGATCAGGATTAAAATCTCTCTTGGTCCAGAATCCATCCGTTTTGCCGCTATTGCAGTAACAATGATTCAATTTGGAAGGTCGAATAATATTTATAACCAGTCATTTTTCTCGGGAAGAAAATCGAATAGATTCTGCCACAAAACCACGGATTTCCGGCAATGCAAGAGAAGCCATTTCAAAACTACTGGACATAGTATTTTAGGTATTAGCATAGCCCTACCATTTATTTCATTAAGAAGAAGAGTACGTATCCTATCGTCACTTGTTTTCGCTAAGAATGAAAGTGCCACACCAATTGATCTATGAAAGATCATTTGAAAATGGATCCATTAAGACCTGTATCTACCATGGAACCAAAGACTATCCTCCTTCTCTCTCTATAAAAACCCATACTCGAGATCTTGGATCAAGTATGGGTTTTTATCAGTGGATAAAAAAAAGAATGAAAAAATAGAAGATGGATTTAACCATTTTTATTGTGCATATTGATCAATAAGCTAGACCCATACTACGAGTTGTCTCATGCCATAAATATACACGTACACTCAAGAAATCTGTTGGACAAGCGGATTCGCACCGCTTACAACCTACGCAGTCTTCTGTTCTTGGAGCAGAAGCAATTTGCTTAGCTTTACATCCTTCCCAAGGTATCATTTCCAATACATCTGTGGGACAAGCTCGTACGCATTGGGTACAACCAATACATGTATCATAAATTTTGACCGAATGTGCCATTGGATCTCCATTAGTTAGTAAAAAGTTTTCAATTTGATAAGATCATATATAGCCAAATCTTCTAATATATGCCCAATAAAGATGGCTAATAACGGGATATTATGAATATAAAACGAATCAATAATTGTACTATCCATTATATTTGGAACAAATATGTTAAGGTTCTGTATTTTTTCAATGCAACAAAGATATTTGTATCATTTCGATCCCTCCAAATCACCCCGAATATGGTCCAATCATGACAGGTAATTTGAATAATGAGTTTTATATGGATCAATCATGTTTTTGATCAATAGTAATACTATAGAGATTTCGATAGATTCTGGTCATATTGAATAGAGAAATCTTCTGAGATATACCCATCATCTTTTTGGATAGGAATAGATATTCTGAATAATTGGTAGAAGTTATTTGATCGGTCAGAATTTTCGTCTATAGTTCCTTCGGACAAACAAGTTTCACTTTGAATTGTTCGAATTATAAAATCTTTGATCACCGATATTGGTAAACGTCCTGGAGCAATATTATCATAATTTCATTCATGACGATCACCAGAATCAATAAGAAATACTATAAATTCCAAATATATCTTCCAAATTTCCAATAAAAAACGGGTAGATTGATCGGACATACACGCATACTCCACAAGCAATACTTTGAAAGAATCCGAAGTGTATTCATCCACGAAATCGTTCTGATGGGTATGGGGTCAATTTTTTATAGGGATATTTAATAGTTATGGGTAAACGATTCATGTGATATGATGATTATGCATCATTCGTATACCTGTAGCAGAAATAGATTATATATCATGTCTCTCTCCAAAAATAGAAGAGAGGGGAGTTTGTTCAAAATATAAGAAGAGATAGTTTGCGCACCAATATCCGCCATGAAAAGCCCAGGCTATAAAAAATGAGAAGCTAGACGACCCAATTCTAGCATAATCACTCTGCTATAGCTAGCCCTTCGGGATACATATTTCCCGATCGATCTTTTCGGCGCATTTACTGTTATTGCCTCTGTGAACATAGTAACTAAATAATCCCATTGCGTTACATAGGGGAGATATTGGACTATTGTTCGGTTCTAAACAATTTTATCCCTCCCCCCTATGTAAATAATCTGATAGAGGTTCACAATCGATAACATCTTTACCATCTAGCAATAAGTTGAAGAACACCATGTATCGATGGATAATGAGGACCCATACTTACCATCAGGGGGTCTTTTAGCAAGCATGGTCATATGTCACCCCTCTCCGGTTCGTTCTATAAATGATAAAAAAAGAACGACTAATTAGGATCCGGGATCTCTAAAAATTTGATTGGAATTGAAAACTTAAAAATTAACGGGTTTTTAGCCCACGAATACCCAATTTACCAATTAAATCATCGTAACGAAGTTTATCCCTCTTGTAGAGATAAACCAGAAGTTGCTTACGTTTGCCCAAAATTTTCCACAAACCCCTTTGGGATGAATAGTCTCTTCCGTGTAATTGCAGATGCTGGGTAAGTCTTAGGACCCGATTGGTTAAATAAAATACCTGAGATTCAACAGATCCTCTCTGTTTATTGGGAATAAGAAACGAACTAATGGACAAATTCTTGATCATAAAGAACAAATTTTCCCGGCGCTGAATGGCATTTTTTTCTCGAGTCAGAAAAAAAGAATTAGATCTATCATTTTCATGGTCCATATAATAATTCTGATTGGTTCCGACCATTTCTATTGAAGAAAAATTGGTCGGATTCTTTCTATCTTCTTGGAGGAACATCTGGTTTTGGACCTATGGCAAAATACGATACGATATGTAGAATCTTTTCACATTGATGAAATGGAACGAACAGATTGGTTCAATTTTGGCCATAGCCTGAAACTATATTGAATCAATTCTTTTTTTTTTCGACGAAAACGGAATTGAAGCAAAAAATCTATCAATTGAAAGTTTGGGGATACATACGTATTCTCAACATCGCGGATCGACTCCCATCATTTGTATTGAACCAATATCTATTCATGCAAATAAGATCCTCTAATCGATAACTAGGCCAAAGAAAACGTTTAATTATTTGTGTTGTATCTACGCTAAGATGTTGATCTCTTCCCATGAGTTCTTCGTCATTTTTTATGTCTTTTCCATTGGAAAATCCTACATTTTCATTCTCCGGATCAAACCGATTCAGGATTCGAAATTCTCTACGGCGTTTTGGAAGCAAAATATCTTCTAACAAAATATCTTCTAAATTGAGGGAACTAGAAATGTTTTTCTCATCCCCCAGAATTTTCCCGCGTTGCGTAGATCCATCATAAAGATTTCCATCTATCCACTCCTGGGCTCTATTTTTCAATTTCAATGAAATACTTACGATTTTATACATCAGGAATTGGTCATCCGGTATGCTCGATAAACGATATGGTTCGGGGACCACTATTTTTTTATTTCCCCATATTTCCTTTCCATTGATTACCTTTTTCGGAACATTCCCCTGAAGAAGATTCTCTTCCGATATTTCCTTTCCATTGATTACCTTTTTCGGAACATTCCCCTGAAGAAGATTCTCTTCCGATATTTCCTTTCCATTGATTACCTTTTTCGGAACATTCCCCTGAAGAAGATTCTCTTCCGATATTTCCTTTCCATTGCTATCGTTCTGAAGAAGATTCTCTTCCGATATTTCATTTCCATTGCTATCGTTCTGAAGAAGATTCTCTTCCGATATTTCATTTTCATTGCTATCGTTCTGAAGAAGAAGGAACAATAGTTTCAGGTTCACATTTCCCTCTTGAATATTGGTCCAAATATATTGTTCCGGATACTGAATTCCGGACATCACCCTGCAAATCTCCGACATCTTGAATATACTTTCTTCTCCTATACCTTCTACCGCTTTGTATTGAACTAAATCTTTAGGATTACGAGTTTGTTGATCTTCATCAGTTTGTTGATCTTCATCAGTTTGTTGATCTTCTACTTTACCAGTTTTTTTCTCTTCTACTTTACCAGTTTTTTTCTCTTCTACTTTACCAGTTTTTTTCTCTTCTACTTTACCAGTTTTTTTCTCTTCTACTTTACCAGTTTTTTTCTCTTCTACTTTACCATATTCATCGTTCCGATTATGCTCTTTTCCTTTTTTGTTCTGAACATCTGATCTAAAACCTATTCCTTGTTTCAGAACATCTGTTTCTTCTTCCTCTATCTTTTTCCGGTCTCGTTCTTCTTGTAAAAATGATTTTCCTGGTATGGGCTTCGATTTAGTGTTATATTTAGTGTTATATATATTCTTTATTCCCAAAAGTTCCGGGAATAACCAGAATTTTAAATCTAATCCGGATCCTCTCTTCTCGATTTCCGGAGAATCCATAATGCCAACATTATCTCTTCGCGTCTCATCAATCCCCTGCTGATTCGTAATAAGATCAGTCTTAAGATCAGTCTTCTGCCTGTCAATCATTGTTGTATGATCGTAAGTACAAGAACGTATAGCATCGTAAATATCAATAGTAGAACAAGGACCATTCACGAGATTGAAATCGGTACCCTTACAATCCTCCTCGATAATATCACGAATAAACTTTTCTCTAAGAATTCCTTCACAATCGGTAATATCTTTATCATCTGGTATATAAGGTTGTACTGGCGGTCCGTGAATATCCAAATCTTTTGGCGAATTGAGAATATCCGAATCTTTTGACGAATTGAGAATATCCGAATCTTTTGCCGAATTGAGAATATCCGAATCTTTTGCCAAATTGAGAATATCCGAATCTTTTGCCGAATTGAGAATATCCGAATCTTTTGCCGAATTGAGAATATCCGAATCTTTTGCCAAATTGAGAATATCCAAATCTTTTGACGAATTGAGATAACTATATGATAAGAGATCGTATCTGTAACGTTTGTTCATTTTACGAAGTAATCCCAAAGAAGGTTCCATCACAACTGCAAATATAGAATTTTTTTGTTGTTCATAGGGAATTAATCGTTCTTCATAGCACGTACATTGCTTACTGACTCCATTTCTCCATTCCCGTGGGTTTATCCTAGACCATATCTGTGGGGAGAAATTGTATCGGTCCAAACATCTCAACCATTGTTTCCAGTCATTCTCCTTCAGATCTTGTGGGTTCTCGTGATCCAATATTCTTTGTATATCTAATAATTCTTTGATCTTCTTCTTGATCAAGGGATATGATGTTTGGGCTCGAGATTGTAATAAATACTTTGAATAGGACCTGTTCATTGCCCTTATCTGCCATATCTTGTGAAATACATATGCTTGGGACATTGAGAACATGTTTCGATCAGGATTAATTTCAAAATCTTGTATTTTTTCGTTGATAAAATAGTAGTTGTTAATTTTACCTCTATTTCTTGAGATATTATTATTGAGAATGAATATTCGTCCGTAAATTGTTGCTATATTCCCCGTGGATCGGATCCAAGCGGATCGAATCCAAAATTTGATATTTGACCCGATTAAATTAATAACACTTGGTAAAAGATCTCGGTTCATTTTTTTGATAAAAAGTTTCATTAATTTCATAGAATAGAACCTTTTTCGGATTAATTGGACACTTTTATTTCGAAATCGACCAGGTATTCGCCGAATCTGGACCAATCGTTTTTTTAATGTTGATTCCAATATGTTCAAACTCCCCTTCGATCCGGTATTAATCTCTGAATCAACCAGAGACATTCCAGTTATAGGAGGGTTATTTATGATCGCGATAGATTCGATCCGCTCCTTCATTGTGGTTGTCAGATCATCTGGATCTTTAACATTAATTGTTCGGGTTTCATATCCAGATTGATCATTAACTTCTGGTGAATCATTTGCACTACTCATAGGGGTAGCCTCACTCGGTAATTTATTTTGTATCCGGTCATTCAGTTCACTCTTGTCTATATATCTAACTCGTGGAACGCGTCTTATTCCTGTAAATTCCATCAATTGTCTCTTCAATTTTTTGAAGAGAATCAATTCTCTCCTCAACCCTCTTTTCAATTTTTTGAAGATGATCCATCCTCTTTTCAATTTTTTGAAGATAAATTTTGTGAAGATAGGTTGAAAAAATTCGGAAAAAGGTCCTAGATTTGGGTGTGGATCACCATAAGGTATGTCAGTTTCCAATCCAAGAGTTGTTAAATAACTCCAACGCAATTGTTTCTCGAATCGGAGTTTGGATCTATGCCAAGGCTTCAAACGAAAAGGAAATAGAAGCTTTATCTGCATACCATTTTTTTTCCAATTGTCTGGGAATTCTATTTCGGAAAATTCGGTACCATCAGGAGCGCATTTTACATGCACTTCTCTCCTCATGTCTTCCCAATCTTTGGAAAATTCGGGGACTTGAAATAGTAATATACGACCGATATTCTTGACTATTATAAGTGATGGTAATATTATACGTTTTCTAAAAATCGATTGAGCCACTAATAGGAAACCTCTTAAATGGTTCAATTCTGACCACAGTAAACATAAGGATTCAATGAGTGTCGGATTGTGGGGGACCGGCTCCGATTCTTTGTATCTCTGGGTTTTCTCCCTAATTTCTTTCTGGGTTTTTTCATTCCCTCTATCAGAATTGGACATGTCGTAATAATCTTTAGGATAAGCGGGTATTTCCATTCTTACCAAAAAGAAAAAGGAATGTGCATTCGGTTGTATCCTCTTCCATATCATAATTTTACGTCTTTGAGCACGTATGGATCCTCTTATTAAGTTCCGACGATAATCTGACTCTTCAAAATGACGTTTCATAACTATTTGTCTTTGCCCAAGATCAAAAGTCAGTGTACTTCTTACCTTTCTTGGACGAATCCTATTCGCTGTGGGTTCAGGTGTGGAACCATCATCATATTCACCTATCATCAAACCAGATGAAAATCGAGGCACATGTTTCTGAATCTCTCTAATTTGGAGAGGTTCATTCAATAGTATTTCCCTGTAAAGGGTAATAAAATCTTTCGTTTGCGTTGAATCATCTGTAGATACATTCCCACGAAAATTTCGTAGTATTGTCCACTCATGTTGCGCCAAAGACTCGAAAAGTAAAATCTGTTCTGAAGTAACCTTCTGTTCCGTAGTAACAAGATCGAGAATAAATTCCCATTTTATGGTACCTGTGGGTGCAACGTTTCTACCGTCGATTCGGCTGTAAATATTAACCAAATAGTTTGTGTAGATCCGTTCATTACATGAAGCTATTTTCGGTACGATATCTATATAGGCTACTCGAAGGGCTATTTCCAACTGTAGGAAATGTATAAACAAATCATCATCTTTTGCATAGATCTCTTGAATCTGATCAGAAGGCATTTCCAACAAATCTTTTGGATAGATCAGGTTACCAAAAGAAAAATCTATATTTGAAGAATCTATATTCGACAAATACTTTTCAAAGATCTTCCTTGCTTGATTTGGAATTATTCGTTCTGTTAATAGAGAAAGCCGTTTCGAAATAGGTTCAACTTTGGCTCTTTCCGATAATTGAGTGATCGGAATGAGCGAACGAACAGTATCTGTAGGTAAGGGTTCCCAGGGTAGTCGAAAGCTTTCGTGTTCCAATTCCTGCCCATGATGAGAGATATGGTACCCATACCCAAATTGATCATTTTGGAATCCCTCTTTACAGTCTTTCATAGATACCTCTGTCAAATCCGAAAGATTCGAAATGATCGAATCGTTCAGCATTTCGGGGAACTCAAATTGGTTTATTGTTCCACGGAATGCCCCATTAAGGAATGGATCATACATTTCAGTAAAAGAATCTCCCTGAGAATTGGAGAATTGAACTCTCCTTTCCATAACATTTCCAGCAGGAGATCCATTGCTTAAAGCTTTCACTCGATCCGCAAATTCATTCCCTAAATAATCTCTTCTTCTTTTCATGGTATGGATCCATCTATGATAAGGATCCTCAGATGAGCAAGAAGTATCTAAAAGATCTCTATATTTCCCGAGCTTTTCCCCAAGGACCGATACACTAGGTAAAAACGTAAAAGAGATTCTTTGTTTTCCATCACTCAAATATGTGCCAAAAAAATATTGAGATACTTCGGTCCTCACAGGACCTAGTTGAGTAAATGGGCTATTCCCGATATATCGTATCGGCCGATAAGCTCTATTATGATCAAAGAACATAATGGGCCATGGTTGCTCGAACCATGATAATTGTTCTTCCTTCGGAAGTCCTTTATATTTTTTCGGATCTTTAGCCACAGAGCGGTCATCTCTAGACACAGCCACATAGTTATCATCTTTAGCCACAGAGCGGTCATCTCTAGCCGCAGCCACAGAGTTATCATCTTTAGCCACAGAGCGGTCATCTCTAGCCGCAGCCACAGAGTGATCATCTTTAGCCACAGAGCGATCATTTTTGTTACCGATCTCATCATTATTGCTTCTAAGGAACGGTAATGGGGCTCTACCTAAATAGAGGAAACAATAATAAAAAAGAAGTAGACTAAAGGTTCGATGGATATAACGTCTTAATATAGTATAATCGATAGGTGAATTACGTTCTATACGTAAAGATACCAATTTTGTCAAAATTATGAATAGAATATGACCACCCAACCAACCGCAAAAACTACTTATCATGAATGATATATTATCGCTGTAACGAAAAAGAAAGAGGTTCACCAGTCTTGTTAATACGGGATTTGCTAAAAGAATGGGATTAAACAATTGAAGAATTAGACCACCCATAAATATCCTTAGAATTTTTGGATTGTTGATCGAATTTAAGGGGTGCAGAGATTCAGAACTTGAAAGTTTTTTCTGAATTTTATAAAAACGAAAGAACATGTATGGTACCACTAATAAAGTTATTGCATGAGGTTTCCACAACGCTGCATAGATGGGTGAATAATACATGGACACAAAGACTATTAATTGTCCCATAATAGAACCACTTATAGCTATTATACCATAGAGAGTTTCTCCCAAAAAGAAAGATCTCATGGAATATATTTTAGAGGGACCAAAAGGCAATGTAGTTATAAATCCATAATATAGCCCAAATAAAATGATCGGACCTGAGACTTCTACCCATGATGATAATGGATCCCATAGTAGATCAAGTACTCTTATCATATCGAAACTCCTTTTTGATCGAAATAAAAGAATGAGAAACAGGAATAGAATAAATAGATCTGGTATCCCCCATATATATATGGGAGATACGGATAGGAATAGTTATCATTTTCTACATCCATAAATTCGATTAGGAAATCGATTTAGAATAGATATTATAACATAAAATCTGGATATATGCATATGCTATTAATACATATATTCCCTGTTATCTTATCTAGGAGTAGAAGTACTGGTATAGAACTCGTTGTTTTTTCTGACCAGGGTGGTTCGATCCAAGTTATCTAAATTTTCGTTACGTCGTAGAGGGCGGGTAACCAATTCAAGTACATCTCTCGCATTGGCAAATCCATGAATCTGGGCAAAAGTAAATTCAACTGACCATTTAGTACCAATTCCTCTCGCCCCTAACGGGTTAGCATGAGCCATTCCGGTGATGGCTAAGTCGGGTTGTAGCTCGCGCATACGTCGTATCTGATTTGAATTGTCTGGTTTCTCCACAATTCGTGGTATTGGTATACACATTCTTATACATGTATCTTGTAAAAGTGCTAATTCAGCAGCTTGATACCGTTTATCCATATATGGAATACCAATTTCATAAACGATCATACCACATCTGATTAAGAATCTTGCTAGAGATATTTCTAGGAGATTATCTCCCATGAAAAAGACAGATTTCCCGCGTACCAAATCAAGATAATCCTTTAAACTCTCCCATATCCGTTCCTCTCTTTCCTCCAGACTCTGGGTCTCAATACCAAATACAGGACAAATCCTTTCAATCCAAGCACGCGTTCCGTCCGGACCAATAGGAAAAGGAGCTACGATTAATTCACATTTTTTTCGTCTTATCAAAGTTGTTGCTGTACGACCCAGAAATGGGTTAACGCCACAAACATAAACTCCATCACCCAGTGATGGAAGATCGGCATATCTCTGAGCGGGCAACCAACCCGATACCTTTATGAATTGGCGTCTTAATTCTGTATCAAGTTGAGAGACCAAATTCGAGGGTAAAGACCCAAAAATAACTAAGGGAGGATGATTTGCATACTCCACCAATTTTTTTTCCTTCAGAAGAGGAAAAGGAAATAAATTTGTTTTTTTTATAGTTTCTTTTGATTCACCAATGGGGAATTCTTGTTCTGGACAACGATGTGCCATTACAGCTAACACAGTATCTTCCCCCTGAGTAAAAGCATAATCCAGTCCATTTGCTCTTGCCACTAGAATTGGTACTCCAATTTCATATTCCAATTTGGGTGCCATACCTTCCAAATCCATTTTTATTATTTCTGTAGTACAAGTGCCTATCCATATGATGACGCTGGGGTCTCTATCTTTTCTTATCCGAATACAAAGCGTTTTCAATTCCTCATAATCGTTCAAATGGGCCGAGATATCTCCTTCTTCTAATTCTGCCATCGCATAGCGGGGTTCTGCAAAAATCATAACTCCAAGTGCATTTTGCAGAAAATAACCACATGTTTTTGTGCCCACTACCAAAAAGAAACTGTCTTCAATCTTTTGATACAACCAAGATACACAGCTAATAGGACAAAAAGTATGATAATTACCCGTTTCACATTCAAAAGTTATAGTTTCATCAATTTTGGCCGACATAATAGGGAGGAAAAGAATAAATGGCTGAGGATAAATAAGGAAAAGAAATAATGAATAAAAAGAAGAATGAAAAAAAGAATCAAATTGACAATGAATTGTGAATAAATTGTTGATTCTAAATCCTCGTAAACCCAAGTAAATTTTCCTGATTCTTTTTTTTCTGTCCCCCACCACTAATAGGATTTAGATAAAGATCAGAGAGTAAACTGAATAATTCCCGATCTGGAATCTCTTTTGGGACA